GTTTATCAAAAGAATTCGTTTGTTTTGCTAATCTTCTTATACTTTCAGTTAAAGATGTTTTAAAAAAAGCATCTATGTAACCACGATTATATGACCAATTATATAAAAAATTTATTAATTTTTCCCACCTAATTCTTTTAGAACTCCACTTTTGAAATGAATTAAGTAAGGTTAAATTTAATAAAGATGAATAAAAAGGCTTATATAAACAATATGCTAGAAATATTCCAAACAAAGCTATACTGACTGAAAAGGTTGCATTTTTAAAAAATTCATACCAATCGACAAAATTTTGTGAATTTTTATGCAAAAGGTTTATCGACGGCGTTAACAATTTTGATAATATATCAAAGTCTATTACTTCTTGATTGAAAGGAATTCCTATGGCTCCAATAAACAAAGTAAATAAAAGCAATACAAGCATAGGAAATAGAATAGTATTGTCTGATTCATGGGGATAATAGAAAGTTCTTGTATTAAGTCCAAAATTTTCAACAGTAATAAAAGTTTTATTTCTTACATTATTACTAATTTTATATGTTTTATTGCCAAAAAAAGAAGCTCTTTTAGTATTATTCATTGTTAATAATGGTACTAATCCAAAATTTCTATTCAGTTTTTTTTCTTCTTCTTTACCCCATAAAGATATTGAATAGAAGGAACTACTTTTTTTTCCACTGTAATTTATAAAATAAGTGTTTAAATGGCCTTCGAAAGTAAGTAAATAAATCCGAAACATATAAAATGCGGTTAATCCCGCTGTTGAAAAAGCTATTATTGCAAAAATTGGTGAAAACAATAAACTATCATTAAGAATTTCATCTTTAGACCAAAAACAAGCAAGGGGGGGAATACCACAAAGAGAAAGTGTTCCTACTAAAAAGGAGGTTTTTGTAATCGGCACATGTTTTGTCAAACCACCCATAAGAATCATATTCTGACTTTTATCGGGAGAATATCCAACTATAGCTTCCATTGAATGAATAATGGATCCAGATCCTAAAAACAACAAAGCTTTCGAATAAGCATGAGTAATCAAATGAAATAAAGCGGATTGATAAGACCCCATACCTAGAGCTAACATCATATAACCCAGTTGAGACATTGTAGAATATGCTAAACCTCTCTTAATGTCTTTTTGAGCAAGAGCTAAAGTGGCTCCTAACAGTACTGTTATTATACCTATCAAAGATATTATATACATTATAGACGGGATAACTATAAAAAGAGGAAGAAGACGAGCGACAAGAAAAATTCCCGCCGCTACCATAGTAGCAGCATGTATAAGAGCTGAAATAGGAGTAGGGCCCTCCATGGCATCAGGTAACCATACATGAAGAGGAAATTGTGCGGATTTAGCAATAGGGCCCACAAATAATAGAAATGCACACAAAGTAAGGAATAAGAGATTTACTCTATTATTTAAAATTAAATTATTGAATATTTCGAACAAATCCTGAAATTCGAAACTGCCAGTTATCCAATAAAGACCTAAAATTCCTAATAATAAACCAAAATCCCCTACACGATTGGTTACAAAAGCTTTTTGACAAGCATTCGCTGCAATTGGTCGTGTAAACCAGAAACCTATTAATAAATACGAACACATTCCAACTAATTCCCAAAAAAAATAAACTTGGATCAAATTAGAACTAGTAACTAATCCTAACATTGAAGTATTAAAAAAACCCATATAAGCAAAAAATCGCAGATATCCTTGATCATGAGACATATAATTGTCACTATAAATCAGAACCAAAATTCCAACAGTTGTAATTAATATTGACATAATAGAAGTAAGTGGATCAATAAAGTAACCGAACTCAAAAGAAAATTCATTATTTATGGTCCAAGACCATACATTTTGATGAATGCAACTTATAAAAATTTGTTGAATAAATAGATAGAGTGAAAAGAGCATAACTATACTTAACAAAAAAATACTCAGAAAAGTCCATATACGTCGAAGGTTTTTTGTTGCTGTCGGAAAAAGGAGAAGTCCAACTCCTAGTAAAATAGGTACTGGAAGTGGAATGAAAGGAATGATCCATGAATATTGATATGTATGTTCCATAAAATAAAAAACCCTTTTTATTTTATTCTTAAATTTATTATTTCTTATTCACTGGTTTGTATATATATATTTTTTTCAAAGGGGACAATAAAAAAGCACGTGATTTCAAACCTAAATAGAATTTTTTTTGAATTAGTATAATCCTTCATAAATTTTTGAAAAGAAATATATATTCAAATCAAAAAATTAGAAGTGATTAAATAATATTACTAAGTTACTGTCAAAAAATTATTTGTCTTTTTTTTTTTTTATTATTACTAAATAAAATTATGATTTTATGCAAATACATAAAAAGTGAATTATAATTCCGTATTACAATAATTTATATACATATATTAAGAATAGAACAAAGATTTACACGATAAAAAAATAATTAATATTAATTATCTAATAAAAAAACTTTATCTAAAAAAGTTATTTTAGTTTGATTCTTTAGAGAATTAATTTGAATTATGGAATTTAGTGATTGTCTTCCAGTACACTAAGCGAGCTTTTTTTTTCAATAAATATTATTATAATCTATATTTAGTTTACATATGAAGTGAAGAAATTTCAGAATTTTTTTTGATAATATCATCTATCAGTATAGATTAATTAAATGAACACTCTCCTACGGATTTCAAACGTTAAATAAAAAAATTTTTAATAACCAAAATTTATAAAAATAAAGTAAAAAACAGGTGGGTTTTAAACTTTTGAATATCTTTTTTGTTTTGAAAATAATATATAATAAAATTTGAAAGAAAAAAATAACTCGATATAGAATAATAAATGTCTTTGACATCCAATTATACCACTGAAAAACTTTTTTCATTTTTGAATGGCAGTTCCAAAAAAACGTACTTCTATCTCGAAAAAGCGTATTCGTAAAAAAATTTGGAAACGGAAGGGGTATTGGACATCGTTGAAAGCTTTTTCGTTAGGGAAATCACTTTCTACAGGTAATTCCAAAAGTTTTTTTGTACAACAAAATAAATAAAAAATACTCGAATAATTAGAATTAGCCTAACTTAAAAACAAATTTTTTAGAATACATATAAAAAGGGGTGGAGTTATTATTTTTCCCATCACTAACTTGATCTATCACTAACTTGATTTAACTTGATCTAACTTGATGCAATACTAAATAAAGATCTTGTATTTCCTTAAAGATCTTGTATTTCCTCGTTCAGAGGAAATACAAGATCTTTAAGTGAAATCAATAGGTTCTTGAAATTAATTTAAGTTAAAAATTTTGCACTTTATACCTTTAGGAATTGTTATTTCCCTGAATTCTTATATTCTTTAACTTGGAATCGAAGTTATAAAAGAATCTATCCACAATAAGTCAATATTAGATAATAATAATAATATAATAAATAATATATGATATTCTTTTTAAGTGATCAAAAAATATTATCTTTGTACAAAATTAAAAATAAAAAGGTGCATCAAAATCGATATTTTTATAATTAGTTTTTATATTTCTCTTGAGCGACTTAGGCAAATCTGATTTTGTTTCAAATTTATAAGGATTTTAGAGAAGTTTTAATTTTTCGAAAAACCTTTTTTTTATTAATGAAATAAATTATAAATTCCATTGCGTTGACTTCTTTATTTAAATTTAAATCTCGACGATTGCATAAAAACTTGTTAGTATTGTTTTGAACAAGTTGCCGCTATGGTGAAATTGGTAGACACGCTGCTCTTAGGAAGCAGTGCTAGAGCATCTCGGTTCGAGTCCGAGTAGCGGCATAAGATCTTATAAAAGAGATATTATAAGTTTTATAATCAAATTAATACTTAATACCCGACTTTTTTTTTATAAAATGGGGTAAAACCTAGTATTAATTTATTAATTTTTAACAAATTTTTTATGATTTTTTCAATTTTAGAGCATATATTAACTCATATATCTTTTTCGGTCGTTTCAATTGTACTGACAATTTATTTTTTAACTTTATTAGTTAATTTAGATGAAATCATAGGATTTTTTGATTCATCAGATAAAGGAATCGTAATTACGTTTTTTGGTATAACAGGATTATTATTCACCCGTTGGGTTTATTCAGGACATTTTCCATTAAGTAATTTATATGAATCCTTAATTTTTCTTTCATGGACTTTTTCAATTATTCATATGGTTTCCTATTTAAAAAATAAAAAAAAAAATTACTTAAACGCAATAACTGCGCCAAGTGCTATTTTTATTCAGGGTTTTGCTACTTCAGGTCTTTTAAACAAAATGCCTCAGTCTGTAATATTAGTACCAGCTCTACAGTCTCAGTGGTTAATGATGCACGTAAGTATGATGATATTAGGCTATGGCGCTCTGTTATGCGGATCATTATTATCAATAGCTCTTCTAGTCATTACATTTCGAAAAGTTGGACCTACTTTTTGGAAAAAGAATATAAAAAAAAAATTTTTATTAAATGAATTATTTTCTTTTGATGTACTTTACTACATAAATGAAAGAAATTCTATTTTACTACAACAAAACATTAATTTTAGTTTTTCTATAAATTATTATAGGTATCAATTGATTGAACAATTAGATTTTTGGAGTTTTCGTATTATTAGTTTTGGATTTATCTTTTTAACCGTCGGCATTCTTTCAGGAGCTGTATGGGCTAATGAGACGTGGGGTTCATATTGGAGTTGGGATCCAAAAGAAACATGGGCATTTATTACTTGGACCATATTCGCAATTTATTTACATATTAAAACAAATAGGAACGGTCGGGGTATAAATTCTGCAATTGTGGCTTCGATAGGCTTTCTTTTAATTTGGATATGCTATTTTGGCGTCAATCTTTTAGGAATAGGTTTACATAGTTATGGTTCATTTACATCGAATTAAATAAAACATTAACCAAAAAAGAAAGGAATCCAAATAAAAAAGAATAGCATCTATATATAACTTCATATCATATTAAGTTAATAAATCTAATTTAGTTTTTAGTAGTAAATCATCAAGAACCTTTTGAATCAAGTAGTACAATGATTCAAAAGGTTCTCACAATACAAAAACCAAAGACTTCTGATTACAACTCAATTTAATGCTTTTTTTTCTTTCCTGAAAACTATCCATAAAAATAATTAGATAAAATGGATTCGACCTTGTCAATTGCTAATGAGAGCACAAAATCAGGATAAATCCCAATACCAATTATGGGTAGAAGAATAGAGATTGAAAGAAATAACTCTCGGGGTCCAGAATCAAAAAAAGAAAAGTTTTTGACATTAATTAACTTGTATCCATAAAACATTTGGCGTGACATAGATAATAAATATATAGGAGTTAATATCATTCCAATTGCCATTACAAAAATAATTAAAATTTTTGAAATTAAGAAATATTTTTGGCTGGTAATTATTCCAAAAAAAACGATTAATTCTGCAACAAAACCACTCATGCCCGGTAATGCAAGAGAAGCCATTGATAAGATAGTGAACATTGTAAATATCTTTGGAATGGAGATAGCCATTCCACCCATTTCATCAAGATAAACAAGCCTAATTCTATCATAACTCGTTCCTGCCAAGAAAAAAAGTGCAGCGCCAATAAATCCATGAGAGATTATTTGTAAAATAGCGCCATTAAGCCCAGGATCCGTTATAGAACTAATACCGATAATTATAAAACCCATATGAGATACAGAAGAATAGGCTATTCTCTTTTTTAAATTACGTTGACCAGGAGATGTTGAAGCTGCATAAATTATTTGGATTGTACCGACTACCATCAACAAAGGAGAAAACATAGAATGGGCGTGAGGTAATAATTCCATATTGATTCGAACCAACCCATATGCTCCCATTTTTAATAAGATTCCAGCGAGAAGCATACAGGTACTGTAATGTGCCTCGCCGTGGGTATCAGGTAACCAAGTATGTAAAGGTATAATCGGTGATTTGACGGCAAAAGCAATAAGAAATCCAATATAAAATAGTATTTCGAGTGTTATAGGATAGGATTGATTAGCTAATAGTTCTAAATTTAATGTTGGTTCGTTCGAACCATATAAACTTATACCTAAAACGCCTATTAATAAAAAAAGAGAACTTCCTGCAGTGTATAAAATAAATTTTGTAGCTGAATACAGACGTTTCTTTCCACCCCACATAGATAAAAGTAGATAAACGGGAATTAATTCTAATTCCCACATGATGAAAAAAAGTAAAAGATCCCGAGAAGAAAATAATCCTATTTGACCGCTGTACATTGCTAACATAAGGAAATGGAATAGTCGGGAATCCCGAGTAACTGGAAAAGCCGCTAAAGTAGCTAAAGTAGTAATAAATCCCGTCAGTAAAATCGTTCCTATAGAAAGTCCATCTATTCCCAGTCTCCAGTAAAAATCAAAAAAATTGATCCATTTATAATCTTCGGACAGTTGAATTAATGGATCGTCGATTTTAAAATTATAACAAAAGGCGTAGGTCGTTAGAAGAAGTTCTAATATACAAATACATATAGTATACCATTTATTGACTTTATTTCCCCTATGCGGGAGAAATAACATTAACGAACCGGCCGATATTGGAAAAACAACAATCATTGTTAACCAAGGAAAATCATTCGTGGTAAAGACAAGATACACCAGGTCCAAAGAACGCGTACTCAAAAAAAATATATAAATAAAAAAAATATAATTTCACTTTTTTGAGTACGAGTACTTGTCAATAAAAAAAATAAAATGTATTCTAAATTTATTCAAATGAGGTTTTCGGTAACGTATCAATAAGCTAGACCCATGCTTCGAGTTGTTTCATGCCATAAATAAACCCGAACGCTCAAAAAATCCGTTGGACAGGCAGATTCACATCTCTTACAACCAACACAATCCTCGGTTCTTGGAGCGGAAGCTATTTGCTTAGCTTTACATCCATCCCAAGGTATCATTTCTAATACGTCTGTAGGGCACGCTCGGACACACTGAGTACATCCTATACAGGTATCATAAATTTTTACTGAATGTGACATAGGATCTATAGTTTTTTGAATGTCATAAATTTTCAATCTAGTAAACTTCTAACTAAATGATATATTAAAATACTAGATGAAGCAATGATTTCCTTTAATAGAATTTTTTAATTAATTCCGGCTCAATTGATAAAAAATCGGGCTAAAATACTTTGATTTCTTAGATTTTCACAAATATAATCTAGAAATATAATCTAGTAAGTAATAACCTATCATATATGCAAATTTCAACCTATAATTTTTTTATTTATGCTACTTATTTAATAAGGTCGATTGGTTGATGCGAGTTGATTTTCTGTTACGATAAATTGACGAGACTATAGCTAATCCAATAGCTGCTTCAGCGGCTGCAATTGCGATAACAAAAATGCAGAAAATATCCCCCTTTAGCTGGGAATTATCAAAAAAATCAGAAAATGTTACGAAATTAATATTAACTGCATTGAGTATAAGTTCAAGACACATAAGAGCCCTAACCATATTTCGACTCGTGATCAATCCATAAAGACCAATCAAAAATAAATAGGCACTCAAAACAAGTATATGTTCGAGTATCATTTAGCAACTCCTTATTAATTTTGATTCATTTCAATATGAATAATAAAAAAAATTCACGGGATTCAATCAATTAAAATATAAAAAAAGTACGAATAAAACCTATATTAGTAAAAAAAATTTCATAACATACAAAAAGTTTTCTTTGGTCTTTACTAATTAGAACCTTTTTTATTGACGAGCCACAGAAATTGCACCTATCAAAGCAACTAAAAGAATTATTGAAATGAGTTCAAATGGAAGAAAAAAATCTGTTGATAAATGAATTCCTATTTGTTGACTATTACTTATTAAATCTTGCTCTAAAATCTGGTTTAATCTTGTAGTCCAAATAACCCCGTACCATGACGTATCGAGAATAGTAGAAATTAATGAAAAAAGAATAGTTGTACAAACCAATGAAGTAATCCCATTTCCAACAGTCCACAGATTTAAATCCGTGGAATATTCTGAATCATTCATGAACATCACAGCAAATATGATTAAAACATTTATGGCCCCCACGTAAATAAGGAGTTGTGCGGCAGCTACAAAATGGGAATTTGATAGAATATACAATAAAGATATACAAACAAGAACAAATCCTAAGGAAAAGGCTGAAAATATTGGGTTGGGAAGTAATACCACTCCCAGACCTCCTATTATAAGACCGGATCCCAGAAAAACTAAAAGAAAATCATGTATTGGTCCAGGCAAATCCATTATATTATTAAAATAAGAAAAAAATCGAAATCCTTTTCATGACCTTATTAATTTAACCGGGGAATTTGTTTTAAATATGTTTCTAATAGAGTAAAATTAGAAGCTAATGGATATGAATTGAGGTAGATACAATTATTAGACAGTTTCGCCTTTTTTATTCTTTATTTATTCTAAAGTTTATTTTCAACCTATCCATTTAAAGAATTCAATAAAGTAATTACGAATATATTATATTAAAAGAATGCGCCTTAAATACTTAATATTATTATATAAATACAATACAAATTTTTAATTAAATTCTTTATATAATTCAACCATTTTGGATTCTTTTTTTAATAAAATTAATGGGTTTACCCATTTTTTGTTTCAGGTGAATTCAAAATTGTTCGAATAGTGTAATCGTCAATTACTGACATTGGTAAACGACCCAAAGCTATTTGATTATAATTTAATTCGTGACGATCATAAGTTGAAAATTCATATTCTTCAGTCATTGACAAACAATTTGTTGGACAATACTCAACACAATTACCACAAAATATACAAATTCCAAAATCAATACTGTAATTAAGCAATCGTTTTTTTCGAATATTAGTTTCCAATTTCCAATCAACAACAGGTAGATCAATAGGACATACTCGAACACATACTTCACAAGCAATGCATTTATCAAATTCGAAATGGATTCGACCGCGGAAACGTTCTGATGTTATTAATTTTTCATAGGGATATTGAATAGTTACAGGTAAACGATTTGTGTGGGATAAGGTAATCATGAAACCTTGACCAATATACCTTGCAGCTCGTAGGGTTTGTTGACCATAATTCATGAACCCGGTTATCATAGGAAGCATATTGTAATTATCTATGAATAATTTGATCTTTATTTCTTTCTCTTGTTTAAAGAATATGTTGGATTCATTTTCAATTTAGAGTGAAAAGAGTTGGAAAGAAGTTGTTAATAATAGATTACCAAGCGAAATCGGTAAAAGAAATTTCCATCCAAGATTTAATAGTTGATCCATTCTTAGCCTAGGTAAAGTCCATCTTGTTGCGATAGAAATGAACAAGAACAAATAAGTTTTAGCTAATGTAATAAAGATACCAATTGTTGTTCCAAAAATGGGATCCCTCTCAAATAGCTCCAGAATAGATACATATGGAATAGAAATATTCCAACCGCCTAAGTATAGAACTGTTACAAATAATGAGGAAATTAATAGATTTAGATAAGAAGCAACGTAAAATAAACCAAATTTGATACCGGAATATTCAGTTTGATAACCCGCTATTAATTCTTCTTCCGCTTCTGGTAAATCAAACGGTAACCTCTCGCATTCTGCTAGGGAAGAAATTAGAAAAATGATAAAACCTATAGGTTGACGCCACAAATTCCATCCCCAAAAACCATATTTTGATTGTGCCTCAACTATATCAACTGTACTTAAACTGTTAGATAATTATAGTCGGTGATAACATTACTATTCTCACCGCTATTACAAAACCGTACATGAGGTCTTCGCCTCATACGGCTCCTCGGGGGCCATAAATAAATCTAAGGACCGGATTAGTATTATTTATATCGATATGATGTGTTCTAAAATGGATTAAATAAAAATATATCCGGGGTCCCGAATTATACCAATGGAATTCTGTCTGCTAAAATTCTAAGAATAAAAAAAGCGCTTCGGAATTCATCTCATCCTTTACAAATTTAAATTTCTATTTGTTGAGTAATAACTGAATCCTTTAATAAAATACTCCTTAGTAAAACGTAAAAATATGTATTTCCGCCCGTCTTAGTTTTCAATTACGAAAAAGAATTAGACATCCTATTAGTTTCTTATTCATGACATAAAGTCTATTTTATTTTCTAAATATATGAAAATAAATATCCTTGTTTCGTTCCTTTTCTTATTTATTTTTTTCGAAAAAATAAAGTTGGTGGACTTAAAAAATAAAGGATTATTTCGTTTCTGATAGTCATTACATTTATCGGTGGATAGGAGCATACTCTGAATCGGAATCTTGGGGAGTACTGTCTGATCATTTCTACGAATTTCAAGCCCCAATTAACCTTCTTTTTTTTGTTATCTTATGTTATGCATAAATATCCTTTTTCAATTTGATTAATCTCTATTACAAATTCTTTGTGTATTTTGGTGTTTCTAAGCATCCACTCATTTTACCTAATTGCCGCTCACTTTGTAATACATGTATGTTAATCTATATAACTATAACTGATAGTGAAAACGTCATATGGTTAATCTTTTTTTTTAACCCGCTTCAAGCCAGGATGACTAATCAACCAACCTTGGGGTAAAGTTATTCTTACGCTTATGTTTATTTTCGTTTAACCTTTGTACATAGGAAATGAGATTCAATTTTTATTTTTACTGCTAATTTAGAAGCAGTTTTTTTCACTCATATATAACTATCAAATTACTTTTATTAAGATTAACCTGAAAGATAAATAAATATATATATATAGTCCGTTTTTTAACTTATTCGTCTAGAATAAACAGAATAGTCAAAATAAACGTTTATGTTTCAACGAATCGCACGTAGAGATATTGATAAAACACATAGAGTTAATGGTATTTCATAACTAATCGATTGGGCAGCAGCTCGCAGACCACCTAAAAAAGAATATTTATTATTTGATCCATATCCTGATATAAGAAGTCCAATCGGAGCAATACTTGAGATGGCAATCCATAAAAAAATACCGATATTGAGATCCGCTAAAACAAGGTGATTGCTAAAGGGAAGTACAGAATAACTTAGTAAAATTGAAATAACTGCTATAGATGGTCCAATACTAAATAAAGGAGTATTTCCTCTAGATGGACGAAGATCTTCTTTGAAAAGTAGTTTTGTCCCGTCGGCTAGAGCTTGAAGAATTCCCAGCGGGCCGGCGTATTCAGGTCCAATACGTTGTTGTATCCCTGCAGATATTTCTCTTTCTAACCACACAATTACTAGTACACCTGTTATGATTCCCAATATAAGAGAAAATATAGGGACAAATATCCATATGAGTCCATAGACCTCTTTTAAAGATTCCAACCTAACAAAAGAATTTATAGTTTGTACTTCTGTTGCATAAATTATCATTTTAACGATCAACCTCTCCCATAATTATATCTATGCTACCGAGTATCGTCATAATATCAGCCAGTTTCATTCTTTTAACTAGTTCAGGAAGAATTTGCAAATTAATAAAACCCGGCGGTCGGATTTTCCATCTCCAAGGAAAACCACTTTGATCTCCTATCAGAAAAATTCCCAATTCCCCTTTTGGAGCTTCAACTCTTACATAAAGTTCTTGTTTCGATAATTCAAACGTAGGAGAAGGTTTTTTACTAATGAATCGATATTCAAAATCATTCCATTCTGTATTCCTTTTTCTATCAAAGCCTCTGCTTTCTAAATTCTCATAGGGACCCCCCGGAAGTCCTTCGAGAGCCTGTTGAATAATTTTTATGGATTCTGTCATTTCGCTAAGTCGTACTAAATAACGAGCTAATGAATCTCCTTGTTTTTGCCACTGAATTTCCCATTCAAATTCATCGTAAGATTCATAACGATCAACTTTACGAAGATCCCATGGTATTCCGGATGCTCGTAGCATTGGTCCGGATAAACCCCAATTTATTGCTTCTTCCCCACTAATAATCCCAACGCCTTCAACCCGTTCTAAAAAAATAGGATTTCGTGTAATCAGTTTTTGATATTCAACAACCTCTGTTAAAAAATAATCACAAAAATCCAAGCATTTATCTATCCAACCATAAGGCAAATCAGCCGCTATTCCTCCAATACGAAAAAAATTATGCATCATTCTCATACCGGTGGCAGCTTCGAATAGATCATATACAAATTCTCGTTCTCTGAAAATATAGAAAAAGGGAGTCTGTGCCCCAATATCTGCCATAAAAGGGCCAAGCCATAACAGATGAGAAGCTATACGACTCAATTCCAGCATAATTACTCTGATATAGCTGGCCCTTTTAGGAACTTGAATATTTCCCAATTGTTCTGGTCCATTTACTGTTATTGCTTCTGTAAACATAGTAGCTAAATAATCCCATCGCGTTACATAAGGTAAATATTGTATAATTGCGCGGTTTTCGGCAATTTTTTCCATTCCTCTATGTAAATAACCCAATATGGGTTCACAGTCAACAACATCCTCGCCATCTAGAGTAACAATTAGGCGAAGAACACCATGCATGGATGGGTGGTGAGGTCCCATATTGACTATCATAAGATCTTTTCCTGTAACTGGTCTCTTCATAAGTTTTTCCTTTATTCGTTCTGGCATGAATTAGATTGCTGAAAAAGAAGTTTATCAAAAAATTCAATATCTAAAAAATTAACTAATTCACAATTTTGGAATTTAACGAGTTTTTAATTCCCGAATATTCAACTGATTAATTAATTCTTTATAACGTACTCTATTTTTTTTTGACAAATAAGCCAGCAGTCGTTGACGTTTTCCCAGAATTTTTCGTAGACCCCTCTGAGATAAATAATCTTTTCTGTGCAATTCCAAATGTGAAGTAAGTCTTCGTATCTTATTAGTGAAACTTAATACTTGAAATTCAACAGATCCCCTGCTTTCTTCTTTTTTTTCTTGAAATGAAATGAATGCATTTTTTATCATAAAAAGAAATCCTTCCTTTTTTTAATTTTTTAATATGAATTGAAAGATATGAATTTTACTGATCAGTAATAATAATGGTAGTTTTTTTGTACAAGGATCTGAATTTAATTATCAACTTCTTAATTTTATAAAAAAAAGTCTAAATTTAGATCTAAAAAAGGAGGATTCTTTTAATTTATTTATGAAGCTGCTCTGATTGGTATCTATGTCATTGATTAAATGAATCTCATGTATAAAGGATTTAATTTAAAATAATTCCTCAAATTTGTGCATATAATTGTTTTCATATACCGTAACTTATATATTATATATAGTAAAAAGGATCTATCATTAATGAATTTTAAATCGCTTATACATCTGTATTCTTATCATACTGAAATGATTTCCGTTACTAGTATTAAACCAATAGCGATTCATACAAGCTAAATCTTCTAATCTAAAATTGGGCCAAAGAAAGGATTTTAATTTAATTAGGTTCTTTTTATCATTATCAAGATCTTTTTTTTTATGCAAAACTGTGGTCAAGTTTTTAATATTCGTATCAAATCTTGAATTTCTATCTCTCGCATTTTTTTTTTTTAAGTTGAAACAAATTAGAATTCGAAATTCTCTGCGTCGTTTAGGGGATAGAATATTTTCAGGGACAAAGAAATCATAATTATTTTTTTTATCAATATAGCTTTGTTTTTTATATCTTTTACTTATTTTGTGTTTATTTTTATGAACCAATGAAATACCTATGGTTCTATATATAATAAGTTGTCCATCGTTTTTTACAGATAAACGGATAGGTTCAATAATCAATATTCCCTTTTTCATTAATTTTTCAAAAGTGAAATTATTCTCAATCATTAGAATATCTAGGCTCATCTCTCCTCTTTCAATAGAAGATATCGCTATCTCGTTTGGATTTTTTAGTCTAACCAAGAGACAGTATACTTTTACATTATTAAGAATTTTTTGATTAAAAAAACAATTCCATCGCAATTGAAAACGCGAATACCTTGTGAGAAATAAATCAAGTTCCGCTTCGGTATTGCTTTTGTATTGTTTTTTATTTTTACGTTTTGTTATCGTCGATTCTTCATAATTTTCTTCAATATTTTTTTTTTTTTTTTCTTTATCTGATTCAAGCTCTCCTTGACCTGCCGAGTCTTTTTCTTCTTTATTTAGATTATAAAATAGAAGGTTTTTTTTTTCGTTTAATGGTATCAAACCTTTTTTATTTAAAGTGGTCTTTTTATTAACATTTTTTTTTTCATTAAAATTGAAAAGAAGTAATTTAATTGGTATGACCCACGGTTTCATTTTATATGTACTAGAACATAAGAAAAGTTCTGGAAAGAAAAACAATTCAAAATTTGTTATACGACGATTTAGTATTTCTTCATTCATTCCCATCCAATCAAAAAATAAACTTTTTGGATTGGCAAGATCCTTATTAGTTATTTTATCAATTCTTTGATAATTCTGAACGTTAGTCTTAATATATTTTTTTTGACTCTTGGTATCAACCCAGGGCTCAATATTGACTTTTTTTCTAAACCAAAAGTTGAGAATTCTCCAATCCAAATATTTTCTATGCGGAATTTCCCCTATACCCCTAATATTATATTTTTCTAGAAAACAAGAGACTAAACAATTATCTAGAGCAATGCCTATATACATGTCAAATTTTTTTTCTGTAGAATTAATAGATTTGTAGCAAAAAAGATTATATATATAATCTTTTTTCAAATTATGTTTTGGGTTTAACAATGAGTTGGTCTCAAAAAAATTTTGTTTTTTGTAATTATCAAATTTGTTTTTTTCATATGAATCTGCTTTTGTTAAACTTCGATTTAGAACGGTAGAGTCCTGGTTTATTTTCTTTTTCCATTTTTGGGTTACTAATCTAGCCCATGCAATCTGAGGTAAATTGTATTGAGAATGACTTCGTAACCAGTTTTTCCATGGATTGACTTCCGAATTAAAAAAGGTTTTATCTTTCAATTCATAATTAAGGAGTCCTTGTTCTTGAAAAAAATCCTTTATTTTATTCTTAACAAAAAAGGATGTTATGCATATGTTATATTCAAGAACAGCCTTTAATTTATAAAAGTTACTAACTTGAATTTGTGATAATTTGTAAAATACATATGCTTGTGATAAAGAGCATAGGTCATAACTACAATTTTTTTTATTGGATATTACATTTTTTATAGTCGAAATAAAATAAATGGTATTTTTTTTTTTTTTATTAATTTTTGCTCCATTTTCTTCATTCTTGTAAATATATTTATCAAGAATTGTTTTTGTTGATTCAAAAAAAAGTTGTGTAGTAATTCTTGGAATATTAATGATACCTAGAAAAATAGTTATAGACAGTTGTTCAATGCAAAATTTCAAAAAAAAAAAAGATTTACGAATTAATCGGGTATTTTTTCTTTTGAATGCCTGCCAACTTTTTTTTGATGACTCCATTATTTTAGAATCATAACGCGGTTTGTTACAACTAGTAGTTCTAGTAGTTCGGTTTTCTTTTTCTTTTGAAATTTCTTCTGTTTGATTTCTAATTGTCTTTATTCTATCAATCAAAATTTTTTTTTTTTTTTCGCTGAGTGAAGAATTTGTCCACTCCATGTATTTTTTTTGAACAGATAGTTCATGAATCATCTGATTACTCATTATTGAATCTTTTTTAGTTTCATTTAATTCAGATATTTCTCTAAGGCCAAATAATGGAATTAGATTTGGTTTTGAAAGGTTTTTTTTTTTTCCTTTTAGAAAAAACACGTTTTTGATAATCCAGTTTTTAATTCCTTTTGAGACTTTTAGAAAAATTGTCGCTCTTTCTTTGAAAATAAAAACCAGAAAAGACTTAGTTTTTAATTTTTTGATTCTTTTTTTTAATTCTTTAAAAATAGGTTCAAAAAAAGAAGGCTTTTTTTTTGTAGAACCAAACGGTATTTCAGTTTCCAGTCCCCAAACTGTTAAAAAACAAAAATCATTTTTTTCTCCTTTGTCTTTTGTTTTTTTTAGTTTAGCCTTCTGAGATGATTGAAATTTAGATTTATGCCAAGGTTTAAGATAAAAAGGAAATAGTATTTTTATCTGAATACCATCCGTTAACCAGTTTCTTGGAAATTCTGTTTCGGATAGTTGAACCCCATTATAAGTACATTTAACATGCATTTCACGTTTCCAATCCTTTAAATCCTCAGCCCACTCGGGAAATTGAAATAATAACATACGTATGCTATTTTTAATTATTATCAATAAAGGTAATATAATATATTTTCTAAGAATAGATTGAGTTACTAAGAGAGAACCTCTTATTATTTGAGCAAATAGGAAGCTATCCCAAGTTTCTGCAATTTCTATCCGTCTGTTTTCTTCTATTTTTGATTGTTCTTCTTCATTTTTATCAAATTTTTTTTTTTTTTTTTTTCGCATTAAATTTCTAAGAAAATTTTTTTTTAGCTCCCATATATCAAACGAAAAAAAAAAAAGTTTATCTATTCTATCAAAAAAAAGGGGGGAATGTACTTTTGCTTGAAAAAATTCCCAAATAACAGTTTTACGCCTTTGGGAACGCATGGATCCTTTAATTATCTCTCGACGAAAATCAGATTGTTGTGAATACCGGATCAAAGCCATTTCATCGTTTTGATCAGAATTTTGATTATCTTTGAGATTAGTATAAATCTCGTTATGCGGCTCTTTATCAGTAAAAACCACTACACGTTTTGCTTTTCTTGAACGAAGTCCAGGCTCTGTCGGTACATTTTCTTCAGTTTCGCCTTCCAATTCTTCCAACTCACTTGTTAATTTGTACGACCATCGAGGAACTTTTTTATTTATTTCATGGAAATTAATAAAATTTTTTATAAGAGTTTGATCTTGATTATTGTTATCAGTTATAACGACATCAAATAAAAATTTGAAAATTTTTATTTCTTCTTCTGAATATTCTGAATAAATCTTTTCTTCTTGGGGTTCTGAAAAAAAATAAAGTTCTTTATCTATCGACAAAGGTTTTCTATTAAATTTTTCGATTGTTTGCTCAAAATTGCGATAATTAATCTTCAGAAGTATACCATGAATTTTGTTTATCCAAGATCCTCCTATATTATTTTTTATATAGGTTTCAGTTATGATTTGTAACGGAGGTAATTTTTTGATTCTTCCGCGAGAGATCCCATGCAAAAGTGGATCATAAATTTTAGGTAAATATTCATTTTGAGTTTCATTATGACAAAATCGAGTCGTTTTTTCCAGTATATTTTCAACAGACCTTTTCTTATCTAAAGCTTCAATTCGATTTAAAAATTCGTTTTTTAAGTTTTCCTTTTTTTCTTCATTGATCAAACTCCAACAAGTAGAAACTTGATCAGAGGGCGTTTTTTCTCTTGTAAATGAAGGTATCTTTTTTTGGATCATTTCAAAAAAAGTTGAAAGGTTGGGGGGGTATGTAAAAGATATTCGTTCTTTTCCATCACTTTGGCATGTATAAAAAAAATATTGTGACATTTCATTTCTTACAATATTT